ATTCTAACAACTGCTTCAAATACAGTATCAGGAAGTACCGCTTGTGGAACCTCAATATCCACGGGCTTATTAGCTAAATGGCAATTGGCGCATACAATACGCCCAGTCGCTTCTCGTGGATTTTCATAGCCCTGCTGCGCAAAAATGGGATATGCATATGAAGTCGATGTCTGAGTTATTACATATATCATGATAGATACAGAAATGGATCGAGTCATCTGTTCCTTTATCCACGAAAAGGTCTTTCTATTTTGCATGGTCCAATCATTGAGCACGAAAATTTCTACAATAGATTGGGTAGGTTGCTAGTCGAGTTCCCTATCTCTGATTCTGCTATTGTTTGTTATTGTACTGGAATCATTTTACTGGAATAAAGGAGGATTCTCCTGGATGGGTAAAAATAGAAAAAAGTTACTAAGATTTTTCTTTTGAATGGTTTGTTTCTGTAGGAAGTAACAAACATTATGATTGGGTTAATATCCGTGTATTGTTCTTTAGTCATTCATTGAATGATAAATCACTACAAGTGACGGAGATACGCTATTCAAATAATGGAAGATCCAATATTTCAAAATTGTATCTAGAATGACTGGAAAAGTAGAAACAAGAACCGATAGAATTTGATCGTTATGATCAAATCCAAAATCTTTGTAGACAGAGCCAATCATGAGTTCCCACCCATGGGGCGAGTGGAATCCGATACATAAATCGGTTAATAAAATAATAGAAAAGGCTTTGATTGTGTCGCTTAAGTTATAGAGGAATTCCTGAACCCAAGAATTCAGAATGATAAGTTCTTCATTACCCAGAATCGAATAGCCGCTTAGAATAGCGAAACATATTATATTTGTTGCGAAGTGCAAAATGCTATGGATATGATCCTCATTGTGCATTTTGACCAATTGTATCGTTTCTTTGTGGATTCCTATACGAAGCTTTTGTATATGTGTCTCCGGGTACTCCGTTATCATTTCGTCCAAAAGGAATAGTTCCTCTAATTCTAGGAATTTTTCTAGAACATTCTTTTCTTGAATATTATTCAAGAAAGTTTCGGATTGTCTAGTATTCCACCAATTTGTAACCCAAGATTCCAGACTTTTTTGAACTAAGAGATCGATCCACCAGGGCAAAAAGACTATAGATACAAGATATGGGAGGTTAGTGAATGCTTTCTTTTGTGGCATTTTAAATCTGTGAATTGCTAATGAAACCACCTCATTCGTCGAATCTATCCAATCTGATATTTCTATGAAATATCAGTTCTATACCAAGGTATCGAACTTATACCTAACTTCGGAATTGACCCCCCCTTTTTTGATGTTTGTCCTTGAATCTAGAAATAGGATAAGGTTCCGCGTCGAAGTGGAATGAAGAAATAAAAAAATATTGTTTCCAGATATCTCAATTGGTCAAATTCGAAGCAATTGCATCCTTTCAATGAATGCCCGAAAGAAACACCTCAAGTCATGAATACTATTCGGACTTCGAGACGAAAGAAAACCCTTAGATCCATTATTTCGAAAAGTTTCGCTGGCTATGCTTAGCCAAGAATAGTTGAGGGAAATTTATGAAAAATATGGATGTGATGATGAAATCAAAAACGAGTGGCAAAACCAGAGAAAAATGGGATGATTCTAGTTTAGTTATAAGAGATCCAATCATTTGAGAATCAAGGAGCAAAACAAAAGAAGGGAAAAGAAACACCAAGTGCCAAAAGAAAAGAGAGGTCATTGAAAATATATGATCCATCAGTGCAGTATGGAATCTATCAATCCAAAATATCAGAACCAAAAAGATGAATTATGTATTCTGAAATGTTCTGATACATGTGATGAATCTAGACTGATTAGTATTAGATTCAATTTGTTGCTTGTTAATTAGTATGGTATGAAAGAATTGTGTTTATTTCCATACAGATACAGATAAAAAATTGTTTTGGTGGACAAAAACCACTTTGTTTTCTGGTTGTTCCATAGAATATACATCTCCTTTTGCTCGAATGAGCGTTCTGAACAAGCTTCCGTGAAAAAAATAAAAAAAAGAGGATTTCTGAGTACCTTTCCCTTCCCAATGCGGAGTTCAGTTCATTTCAAAATACTTCAATCGGTACACGCAAGAAATAGGCCAAGTCCGCAGCTTTTTGTTCCATTTCTCTTGGAGTCAAATTCTCATCACTATGAGTCAAAGGAACGGGGCCCTGTCCTCGAATTTCCATATAAAGGACACGACGAGGAAAAAGACCCTCTTTAACCTCGATTCGAATCGACTGGACATCTCTTATAAGAAATCGAAGGAGGATACGACGATTTTTTCCAGGAAATCCCCAACGAAAAATACACACTATTCCTTCTTTTCTATCGAATCGATCATAACCACTACCTACATTCCACGAAATTGTGCACCACAAATAGGTGCTAAAGAAAAGACCCGCCATCCCATAGAAAGACATCACGAGCCCTTGTGGAAAAAAAAAGATTTGCTGAGATGGAAATAGGGATATCAGATTCCGACCAAGATAACTAGAAGTTCCAACCAATAAGAATCCTAATGAACCGAAAAGAAGGATACAGGCCCAGCAGAAATTACTTGTTTTTCGAGACCCCGCTATAAGTTCTATCCATATACGTTCTGATCGCCAATTCATACTAGATCCAGTTTCTTTTTCTTGGAATTGAGAGAATAACCCAAATAAATGAATTTTTACTTTTCTTTTTTTGTTCCCAAAGTAACTCTCATCAACTAGAACGATTATATTATTATGTGAACCTTTAGGAGTCATTCATCCAATTGATTAGATAAGATCTAAAAAAAGCATCCGCTTCATAGGATCCCACTATGGATATCTACAGACATATAGATACCTTGCGTTTCGGTTTCAGATATCTGCGGATCGATTTTCAATTGAAACTAGCTATAATGAAATGAATGCATGTATCCATATATCACGATTACACATACATAAGAAAGAGAAGAGCTCTTATGTATGTGTTCGGGGGAAGCCCTATCTTGTACCATATTCCACGAATCTATATTATGATCAAGTGCAGGTCTTGAAAGAAATCGATGGGATTTGCTTCCATCGGATCTAGACAATCTTGTTCTTTTGAACATGAAGAGATAAAGAAGCCATTGCAATTGTCGGAAATACTAGGCCCATTAAAGGCACAAAAATAGAGGGTAAGTTGAAAGTTGTCATAGAATGAATACCTCGATTTCATATTTTTACCTGTTAGAAAGATATCTTATGATAAGTATATCTATTATAAGTATATAATAAGTGCAAGGAATGGAGAATGAAAAAAGTGGACCGATTCACCTTTCTACCTGAAATAGATATGGTTTCTTTCTCTTGTTTCTCTTCTATTCCAATCGAATTCAAGTAAAGTAAAGAGCGGAAAGAAGAATTCACTCCCTTATCCCGTCGATAGAGACTTCCTGATTGCGAATCAGGAAGTCTAAAAAAAGTAGAAAAAAATAACTGAATTGAATGCCCTAGTTACTAGTTAATTGCATTTTGATTCAATTATCGTGAAACTCAAATAACTCACCCAGAACACCCTTTGAATCCTCACGTTCTACGATCCATTTTCCATTTTCTAGAAAAAAAGAATCCACATGAACACGGCGCCCTTCTTGCTCACTTGACAGAGATTTCCTAACCCGTCCCAGGCGTTATCTAACTTTGGCGTCTCCACTTTTGATAGGTCCTGTAATACCTCCAAGGCATCTTGGAAGGATAAGTGGTCAATGGTACGTAAGACCCCATCAACTCGACGGTCCCATTTCTGATAGTCTGCCGCTAATCGCTTTGCGACTAGAATATCCGCCGCAGCGGCTAACTTCATGCATTTTTGTACGTGCCGATCCCATGCCTCAGCGGGCATTTTTTTATGTAATCGTAATCATCGCTATCATAAGGATTAATATGTTCCATTATAGGCTATTTTTTGGACTAAACTTGATTCCGATCGAGCTTCCTTCCTATTAATTATTAATCTGCAAGTTCTTCTCAGATACAAGGAAATGATTCAATTCCAGAGCCAAAGATCGTATCCAGAGCCAAAGATCGCAGTTCGAAGAGTCGACCTATCTTCGCGTGTCTTGTTTCTTGTTTTAAGTAAATAATATACAAGATGAATAATGAATAGTCATTAGAAGTGATTCGAAATATATAAATAGATCCTCTCGGGAGAAGGATAGAGATCCAATCGAGACTTGTCCCGAGTCAGTCAGAAAGATTTCTCTTTTGTGGGAATAGAGTCGCGGTATCGCTTTACTATAGATTCGAAATCTAGAATTATATAATTCATAGATAATTCATTTGAATTATATAAAATATATTTCGTGAAATTCCATCTTTTTTCAGTAATGATATCGAATCCTTGTGTTTCTTTTTTACACCAGCGCACTCGCGACCTTTTCGATGAAAATGTGGGATTCTAAAATGAAAATTTGAGATCCTAGCGCAAGAAAGCGCTATCTATAATATATATAGATAGAAAATATAATATATATACGAAAAAGACTTTAAAGTCCATTTTTTTTTTCGTTTTCCAGCTTTCGTTTTCCAGTTAAAGGCCTAATTAATTGGATCTTGAGATCAACAAGTTGTCGCAATCATAACGAGTAGCTAAAAATTGTTATTTTAATAGATAAAGTAAAAAAACATTTTGGATCAGCATAACAGAAATCTATCTTTCTTTTCCAATGGAATCATCAATGATTTCAACCAACCGAGAAACAAATCCAATTCATTTCTTTTTTTTTCGTGTGGGAATAGAAATAAGGTTGAGGTCATTATTTTTGGATCGGATTGAGAAAATAGGAATCGTAAGACTATGATCTTTCCGTATTCATCAGATAAACCGAAGAATTGTGACTAGAAGTCAGCGCACAGCTTTGTCGCAAAAATCAAAGATTGTCACTGACATAGAACAATCTAGATAGATCTAGGGATCGGTTAATTTTCGAATATTTTGTTCAAGGTCAGAAATCTTTCC